TACACATGAAAGAATATCTACATAAAATCGGGTTTGATTTGTATATATTATGTATATTATATATGTTAAGTTCTTACTCTTCCTGTCCTGTTCTTTGGAAAGATCGAACACATGATGTTCCCTTCGATCTATTTCTTGATTTCCCCATGAATCGTATGCTTATGACAATAGCGACAAAATTTTTGCAATTCTAATCGACTGGGTGTATTGTGGCGATTCTTTTGAGTAATATATCTAGAAATGCCCCGCGATTCCTTATTGACACTATTTCGGACACAACTGGTACATTCCAAAATAACTCTGACTCTGACATCTTTACCCTTGGCCATGAACCTCCTTTAGATTTTGTATCGACTTAACTTAAGTCTTATATTTTCGATCCGAACCGAAGAAGAAGAAAAAAATCAATAGAAGTTACTAGTTAGAAATTCCATTTCTAAGCATTTCGTTGTAATTCTTCTTATTATCTTATCTAATTAATTTATTATCTAATTAATAGAATATGTATTAATATAGTATATATTAAGTTAAGTAATACAAAATAGAATAATAATTAAGTAATACAATTTCTTTCTAACTATCAATTATTTCTATCCTAAATCCCAATATTTCATTTAAGTATCTTTTTTCTATGCTATGATTTCGTAGAGCCCGCCCTAGACTGGATACACATTTTAATTTTATTTCTGTTTTCCCAAATTTGATCTTGGATCTACCGGATTTTTTATGAGGTTCAATACACTTTTTCCTTCTCTTTCCTTACTATTCTAAAGAATTGAAAGGGAGAGTCGAGGTTTTAGTTACGTCATGTGGAATTATATTTCTTCATTTCTTCGCATATCAATAACTAGAATTAAAAAAAGGGGAATGACAGGGCATCTGGGAATAAACGATTAATTTCTATCAATAGACCCGCTAAAGACCCAAACCATAGAGTAGTTAACACAGGTGCCACGGAGAGATATGTTTTTAGATCTCGCATTGAAAATCCTCCTTCTTTATTGTAATACATATATTGTCAGATGCTGTAGTTCAAGATCATTTTTATTTATTTTTACGCGGATTTCCTAACAAAAATGGATATGTACAATGAACCAATAGATGAGATTTTCCTGTCACTAAAAAAGAAAAAGATGACCCCTTCTTCCTGAGCATTACGGATAAATATTCATTCTTTTTTATATGTTAGATTGGGTTTCAGATGTATATAATTCTTTTATTATATGAAACCAAAAACAAGAAATGACAAGAAAGTTCTATATAGATAGAGGAGAAAATAAAGATGTGGAAAACAAGACAGGTATTTTGTACAATGACACTGTACAACAATTTTAAAAAGGGATGTAGCGCAGCTTGGTAGCGCGTTTGTTTTGGGTACAAAATGTCACGGGTTCAAATCCTGTCATCCCTACCTATTACTTCTCCTATGGGCAGTAACGAGAGATTAATTGAGATCGACGGGGCATAATCTTTCATTTTTGGATACTATATTTATGTAAGATGTGTTAGAAGTTAAGTGGAAAAAAAATTTCTTTGAAAGCGCTCTTAGTTCAGTTCGGTAGAACGCGGGTCTCCAAAACCCGATGTCGTAGGTTCAAATCCTACAGAGCGTGATTCCGTCTATCTTATGTATGTCGAATCACAATAAAATAACTTAACAAAACAAAGTTGAATTGCAACTGGAATTTGACCTCCCCCCTGTAGGAGGTCAATCAAAAAAAGAAATGTTACTCAATCAAAGGTCCAACTGATCACCACGTCTGTATTGTAAATATGCAGTCACAAATAATCCTGCCAAAGTAATAGGAATTAGACCTAAGACGATTCCAAATAGAAAAACTTCAATCATTTCGGTTTGTTTGAGGGGATAAAAAAGGGGGGTAAGATCTATCCCTAAATATTAATCTGAATTATCCGTGAATCTCAATGACCAAGAAAAAAAATTGGCAATTGGTGCGGGAAAGAACCATAGAATATCTGGAATTCCCGAGAAATATTTTTCTGAATTATTTATTCAATTCATTTTCAAATAAGTCGTATCTTGTTCAAACCAATAAATAGAGCTGGGGTTATAGTTAAAGCAGCCAGTAGAAAACCAAAATAACTAGTTATAGTAAGCATGAAAGGGCTTTATTAGATATGTTTTTTTTCTACATATGTTGATAAAACACTTACCTAAGTTTCCATTTTTACCAGATATGAGGGTAATAAAAACCAATTAAGAGAATTAGTTTAGTTCCAATGGAAAATTCATGATTCATTGGTCATTATAGATAATACTAAAAAAAAGATAGAGTGACATAACATAGGTAGAAAAAAATTGATTCATCAGATGTGACATCGACCGATCCTGTGATTCCGAATCAACAGATTCATTGTGCAATTTTTGCGTTGAGTAAAGTATAAGAACTGTGTCGTGTAACTTCATTTGAAGATGAAATTCTATTTAAATTCATTTTGGAATAAAAGAATTGGATTTGAAAATAGCTTCAATTCCATT